CATTTGGCTCTCACGCTCAATTTTTTATTTTATGGGCACTTTCATATCTTTTTTTTAATGTAATGAGCCTATCCTCTCTAGTTCTGTTTGTATGCAAACATATCAAAACTGATACAAGACCAGAATATTAGAAGGACTCTTCCGACCAGACAAAAATCTCTAATTATCAGATCAGCAAAGTTGTTTCTTTAATTTGTTCTTTATTTAAATTTCAATGAAATTTTTATTTAAATCCAAAAATTCCTATTTTTTATACATAGGTCGTCGATTCGGCATTGAATATTGGATAATAAAATAATAAAACGCAGGGCGCCCCTTTTATTTATTCTAGTAAACGGTCCAAATAATTTTATTGATATGAGTGTTATATATCAGAAAAATTACCAACTATTCTTTTTTAAACCATTTCGGTACTAACGTAGTGGTAGAAAGAGTACCGTGTTGTGCCCGGACTTCAAACAGTTTAGCTTTAACCATGTTAATGGTCTCACTTTATTGGTTGATAGAGAATCAAAGTTGACTTACCAATAAAGAACGAAATGCTATGGTTCTTACATATGATTTCTTAATTTATTCAGAAGGAATTCGTCGAGATTTTACACTTTTTCCTATTTATCTTATTCTAAAAAAAAAAATAATAAAAATATAAAAATATTATTATTATATATATATATAAATAACATAAATAAATAAAGTGCAGCCGGTTGGGTCCAACCTATTCTTGAAATATACAACTCGCACACACTCCCTTTCCAAAATAAATCAATACACCAAGCACTACACTTAGATTTATTAGATTTGTTGCTAAAATATCGGTATTAAACCCGAAACTCCCGGCGGATGGCCAGTGGCCCAAGGAAACGAAAGAATCGGTTACATTTTGCATATGCTCTCCTCTTATAGATAGGACTAACAAAGAACAGAGTTCTTTTTGTATTACTTGACTTGCCCTTTTTTGATCGATTTCTTTTTCTTCATTTTTTTCTTTGTTTTTAGTTTCCGATAAGATACTTATTAAGTTGGGTCCTAGGTCTCGTAGAAATTGCAAAATATTTCCCTTGTTCAAACATTTCCTAAAAGAAAAGTAAAAATTCCATCGTACTAACCGAAGGACGGGAAGGAAGAAAGCGAGCAAATCCACTAATTCGTCATCCTCAAATCAGTCCTTCCCGGGGTATTGTTCCAACAAATACATAATTGTAGGAGTAAAGTAGTGATATAATTCAATTCACAGAAGCAAACGGCAACGAATTAATAAAATAAGAAAAAGTGTGTAATGCACTTTTTTACATTTTCATTCTAGGATGAAATTAAACAAAAGGATTTGCAAATAAAAGTGCTAATGCCACAACGAGCCCATAAATGGTTAAAGCTTCCATAAAAGCTAGACTAAGCAATAAAGTGCCTCTTATTTTTCCTTCTGCTTCTGGTTGTCTCGCAATACCTTCTACGGCTTGACCTGCAGCAGTACCTTGCCCAACTCCAGGTCCAATAGAAGCAAGCCCTACGGCCAATCCAGCAGCAATAACGGAAGCGGCAGAAATCAGTGGATTCATGATGATAGGTTCCTCGCACCAAAAAAAAATAGTTAATGATACAATCAACCAAGGAATTATTACTTATTTGATCACTAAAAAATATCAAATCAAAGTAACTAAAACTTCAAAAAAAAATAATATAGATAGGGATAAACCCTATATAACTAATATATATCTACTATCACATATACATTTGTTTCTTTCATAACGGAAACCGCCCGCATTTTTTATTGAATCAGATTCTAGAATAATTCGTCGAAAGATATACAGGAACTGTGGCTGGACTTATAGACATTACATATAGCTAAAACTAATCAATGATGACCCTCCATGGATTCCCCTATATAAGCTGCGGCTAAAGTTGCAAAAATGAGAGCTTGAATACCGCTTGTAAATAATCCAAGAAACATGACAGGGATAGGAACTACTAAAGGTACTAAAGAAACAAGAACAACAACTACTAATTCATCCGCCAATATATTCCCGAAAAGTCGAAAACTCAGAGATAAAGGTTTTGTGAAATCTTCTAGGATGTTAATTGGTAAAAGGATTGGGGTTGGTTGAATGTATTTTCCAAAATAAGCCAATCCTTTTTTGGTAAGACCCGCATAAAAATATGCCACGGACGTGGGTAAAGCTAAAGCAACAGTAGTATTTATATCATTCGTGGGGGCAGCCAACTCTCCATGAGGTAACTGTATGATTTTCCAAGGTAAAAGAGCTCCGGACCAATTAGAAACAAAAATAAATAAGAACATGGTTCCAATAAAGGGAACCCAAGGCCCATATTCTTCTCCAATCTGAGTTTTGCTCAAGTCTCGAATAAATTCAAGGACATATTCAAAGAAATTCTGCCCGTCGGTCGGAATGGTTTGTGGATTCCGAACAGTTATGATGACTGACCCTAATAAGATAGCAATTACTACCCAAGAAGTGATAAGTACTTGAGCATGAATTTGTAAACCTCCTATTTGCCAATATAAATGTTGGCCTACTTCTACACCTGATATATCGTATAATCCTTTGAGTGTTTTAATGGAACATGGTATAACATTCATATTGCCCTCTGACAGAAATCGAACTTAAAAAAATTATTTTGATTCAACCATCTCTTTTTCAACTTATCTACTTTCATCATTAATCATATATTTAAAATACCAAGAAATCACATAACATAATATCCCACATTTTATCTCTTTTAAAAAATTCAAGACAAGAATAGTAACCAATCTAAGAAATCAAAATAATTAACTAATCTTATTATTCTTAATCATAACATAATCATAATCAACGACTTCTTATATAGCTAGAACGACCCTCACAAATTGCGGATACTAATTTGTTAAGAATCAATCGGATTGAAGCTATAGCGTCATCGTTGGCTGGAATCGAAATATCTGCAAGATCTGGGTTACAATTTGTATCGATTAAACAAATTGTTGGAATTCCCAAAATGACACATTCTCGAAGAGCCGTATATTATTTTTGCTGATCAATGATGATTACAATATCGGGAAACCCGGTCATATATTTGATCCCACCCAGATATGTTTGCAAAGTCGATAATTTTCTCTTCAACATTGCTACATCTTTTTTAGGGAGACGGTTGAGTTTCCCCATCTTTTGTTCTGCTCTTAAGTCTCTGAACTTATGAAGTATCGTTTCCGTAGTGGACCAATTCGTTAACATACCACCGAGCTATTTTTTATTAACATAATGACATCGAGCCCTTATTGCAGCTGAGACTACTAAATCCGCTGCTTTATTTTTGGTACCAACCATTAAAAAGGTTTTTCCTCGACTTGCTGCATCAAAAACTAAATCACAGGCTTTTGATAAAAAACGAACAGTTCTAGTAAGATTTGTAATATGAATACCTTTACGCTTTGCAGAAATGTAAGGAGCCATTCTAGGATTCCATTTTTTAGTACCATGACCAAAATGTACTCCCAACTCCATCATCTCTTCCAAATGGATGTTCCAATACCTTCTTGTCATTTTTGCCGCGCTTTCTCTATATTTTTTTTTTACAAATAAATAATTGTTCCTACGGAACCTTCAACCGAGGTTGACCATTGATACATAGTCCAAACCATTCATTTTTTTTTCTTTTTATTACTTACTTAATTTTTTTCCTTACCAAAACTAGAAAGGAAAAAGAAAAAATCTTTGTTTAGGAATTATGAAATCGCGAAAATCAATTTTCTAATGTGTCATTGTGTCATGAAAATTGGGCTACAAGAACAAAAAAATTCTCGATGGTGTAACAAAATATCTCTCATTTCCAACTCGAATACATTTTTCTTTTTTATTTCAAAATGAATATTTTTGTCTTGCCTTGAACGGTGCACTAATTTTTGAAATCCGGTACCGATAGGGATAATTCCCCCCAGAACAACATTTTCTTTCAGACCCTTCAACCAATCAATACGCCCCCGTAGAGCAGCTTTTGCTAAAACTCTAGCAGTTTCTTGAAAACTTGCTTCAGATATGAAGCTTTGAGTATTCAGAGACGCCCTCGTTATTCCTAATAAAATTGCCCGATAACAGATCGCTTCATCTAAAGCACGCCCTGCTCGTTCCGCTCGCAGCAATCCGATTAATTCTCCAGGCGAAAAAACATTAGACATTCCGTCTTCTGAAACCAACACTTTTGATGTTACTTGTCGTACAATAATCTCCAGATGCCTATTATGGATCTGCACCCCTTGGGATCGATAAACCTTTTGGATCTTATTAACCAAAGAGATATGGCTTTGGGCTATAGTTAGCTCAGCTCCAATTAAGAATCCCCAAGGAATTCCAAGAATTCTTGGTATACGTTCGTTCCAACCTTCAACTCTCCTTTCAAGGTTCATCGATATTGAACCAATCGAACGCACTTCTAAGATTTGTTCCACTTTTGGAAGTCCTTGCGTTATATCACCAGATCGGGATTTTTCATATATAAATGTAACTAACGTATCTCCTTCAGAAAGGGTTTCTCCGTAATGTCCGTGAACAATCGCTCCTGGAGTAGCCAAATAGGGCTTAGCTGATCTTATAACTAAGGAATCAACATGAACAATTAAAATTTGACCGGATTTTTTTATGTGTGTTCCATATTTAACTAGACATAGATTTTCACAAATAAATTGTCCAATGCTAATTATTGTGGATGTTTCTTCACAACAATTGTGATGTAAAAAGCACCAATTCAAATGGGATGGATTCAAAATGATGTTATTGCATGGGTTGGGATTATAAATCCTTCTATTTTCATCTATTAAACAGTATTTAAGTACTTCAAGTACTTGGAAAGCCGCTTTCAAATTATCAAGTATCCTATATTTGTTTACCAAGATCTGATTATGAGTTATTAAATAGTAAGCTGAATAAAAGTTCACTATTTTAGATACAATAGTACCTAGGGGACCCAACAAATCCCTAATTAGAATTATGGGATTCAATTCTTTTGCCGTGATGTTATATTTCGAACCATTGACTGGACATGGACCAACTCGAGAACAATTGAATGATGACAAAATTCTCAAAGCCTTATTTTGATTCAACAATGTACCAATAGTTGCTTGATGCTGAGTAACTACTGAAATCTTCACTTTAGAAATAGAAAAAAAAGGGTTGATATTGGTGCAATCTAATCCATTATCGGGAATCAATCCTGAATCCGGCGTATCATACCTTTTTCCGACATATGAAATACTAGACTTTACTAACTCAATTATTATGAAATTTTGAATCAGATCATTTACCCTTACCTCAACAAGAGAAGCATGAACTTCTTCTATAGAACCATTTTTTTCTTGGTCCCAATTCAATACTAAGCAAGTCCGAACTAATTGAATACTTGTGTGAAAAATTCCGCGAATTGACTTTCCGTTTCCATAAAGGATATAATTGACAATTCTAAGTTGCACATTATCTTTTTCCTGCAAGAGATCTTGAGTGAAAAGTTTTGCTAAATTTATCCCATCAGTTATTTCATATGTGATTACGGGCCGAACCAAAACAAAATACTTTTTTTTAATGGGTGTGATTCGTTGGACATAAATCCAATTTTTCAAAATTTTTGATTCCTTAGAATTTTTTTTTTTCATTCCCAGTGGTATTAAAATGCCGCTGTGTCTAGATATCTTATCTGTCTCTCCGGGAAAATGAATATCTCCAGAAAAAATTTTCAGTTCAATACTTTTTTTTTTTCTCTCCACTCGGACTAATCCACCTACTCGGCTTCTTGTATTTGTATTTAAAGCGAGTTGTGTATCTACTTCAATGATACTATTGTTCCGGACGATTAGGTACGAAGATCCGGGTAAGATATGCACCTCTTCAGGAATAAAAAAAAACCGATCCACTTTCATTTTGTATTTTGGACTAAATTCTTTTGTTCCTCGATACTCAATCAAATCTTCTTTTTTTACGATTGAATCCACCTCTACGGCCCCATATTTAGTAATTCCCGAACTCTTTCTTCTATATTGTGGATCGTCAAAATAAGCAAGAATACTATTTCTATGTAAAATACCATTTGTGGGTATTTCAATCGAAATACCAAAAGAGGGTATTAGTTCTTTCTCTCTTTCTGGATCATATTGTAATGGAATGATAAATCTATTTCTTCGCCTTTTCGCCAATAAATCAAAATTCTCTTGGAGAATCGAAGGATATATGAAATCCAAATGCCTATTGGAGATGATTTGATCAAGTCTTGAATAGTCAAAAATGTCTCTATCTTTTTTATTTTTAATAGAAGGATCCAACAATTTATGCCTTACTTGATCATTCGTAATTGAGAAGTCAGAGATATATCTTTCGTCGACAGAAACAGAATGCACATTTATTTGATCTTGATCTTTGTGGAGTGAAAAAGACACTATACTGGATCCGCACGGACCTCCTGCTAATAGCCATAAATGACTTGTTTTTGGTAATAGATGAACATTACTATATGTATATTCGGGTGCATGGTAAACATTGGTACTCCAGTGCATTTCTCCCTCTGATTCAGAATAAATATGTTTTCGGACCTTCTCTTTAAAATGAAAAGTGGACGTTCCAGTACGAATCTCAGCAATAACTTGTTCAGATTCTACATATTGATTATTTTGAACTAAAATCAAACTTTTGGGAGGAATATTCACACTATGTAGAATATCCCGACTCTCAATAGTTACATACAAGTCTATAGAACATAGAAAAGCAGGATGTCCGTGACGGGTACGTGTGGGATGAACCAAATACTCGTTGAACTTTATTTTTCCGTTAGAAGGAGCTCGTACATGTTCGGCAGTACCGCCCGTGAATACTCCACCCGTATGAAAAGTCCTTAATGTTAGTTGAGTCCCCGGTTCCCCAATTGATTGCCCCGCAATAATACCTACAGCTTCCCCCAATTCGACGAGATCACCGTGAGTGGGGCTTCTACCATAACATAATTGACAGATCCAAGATGTATTCCTGCAAGTAAAGGGGGTTCGAATATATATTGGTTGTGCTCGAAAAGTTATGAATCGATTGGCAAGTCCAATCCCAATATCTTGATTTCGAGTGGCAATGCAGCGTATCCCCATATATATATCGTCCGCCAATACACGACCAATTAGGGTTTGGACAAAAATTTTTTCTGTCACCCCGTTTCGAGGACTCACGGAAATACCTCGGATAGTACCACAATCTGTTCTACGTACAATAATGTGTTGAACTACTTCAACAAGTCTACGCGTGAGGTATCCAGCATCTGATGTTCGTACAGCAGTATCCACGACTCCTTTTCGAGCTCCGTAGCAGGAAATTATATATTCTGTCAAAGAAAGTCCTTCACGTAAATTGCTTTGAATGGGTAAATCAATCATTTGTCCTTGGGGATCCGACATTAATCCTCTCATACCTACTAATTGATGTACCTGAGATGCGTTTCCTCGAGCTCCCGAAAAGGACATTAGATGGACTGGATTAGATGGAT